CAAGAGGTCAACGATTACGTGAATTATTGAAACAATCCCAATCAGCCCCTCTCACAGTCGAAGAACAGATAATGACCATTTATACCGGGACGAATGGTTATCTGGATGGATTAGAAATTGGACAAGTAAGAAAATTTCTAGTTCAGTTACGCACTTACTTAAAAACGAATAAACCTCAGTTCCAAGAAATAATATCCTCGACCAAGACATTAACCGATGAAGCAGAAAGCGTTTTGAAAGAAGGTATTCAAGAGCAACTTGAACGTTTTCTACTTCAGGAGAAATTATAAAAAAGAAAAGAAATAGACCATTCTTCTCTTCTTTTTTATTCTTTAGTCAATTTTCTTATTTCATTCCATTTTTAATAAATTATATAAATAGAAGTATAGAAAGTAAGTATATATATCTAAGTATATAACTAATATATAACTAATATCTTTGAATATTCAATTTAAAAGCATTCCGAATTTCTTTCTTATTCTATTTCTTTCTGATCTTTTTTATTATACATAGAACAAAATTTATTATATTAATAATATATAAATCGAAATAATAGATAAATATCAATATATTTATATCTATATTGATATTGCGTCCAATAGGAGTTGAACCTATACCAAAGGTTTAGAAGACCTATGTCCTATCCATTAGACAATGGACGCTTTTCACTTTTTTTCTTTGATTTTCCAATTGTTCAAAAAATAAAGAATGGGCGAAATCTTTTTAGCAATTGTGTATGAATTCACTTATTAAAGTGAATTCATACACAATTGCTATTAGATCATTCTAATAGAGAAAATTCTTTCTAATAAAAACGGGGAATCTAGAGCGGGTAGCGGGAATCGAACCCGCATCGTTAGCTTGGAAGGCTAAGGGTTTTAGTCGACGCCGATTGATCATTTTGAGATTTGTAACGTCTCTAATTCAAAACCGAACATGAAACTTTGGTTTCATTCGGCTCCTTTATGATGGATGGAGAAATTCCTAAATATAAAAAGACCAGAACTAAATCAAAATGAAAATTCGACCCATAACATCTATGTTAACTTTTTTTTCCGCCTTGGTGCTTTGACAGAAAATTTAGCTTTCTAGATGATCCTTCTAGAAGATCGAAAAGGAGAACTCGAACAATCTTTCTAGTTACTTCGTTCTTTATTTCTATTTAACGGAATCCTTAGGAAAAGTCTTTTGTTTCCACCGAGCTAAAACAATATAATATGTCGATGTCTCTAGTAAACCAAAGTTCTCCTTTAATAGCTATTTTGCTTCAATTTTTTCTATACCAAACAATGAAAAGAACTGAAGATTTAGTTACGATTAGAAAGAAACTTTTCTAGCTTTATCCATGGATCCTCTTGTTATACTTATTGAATTGGAAATAATCATTCAAGTCAAAAATGATGTTTCGGAATTTCATAATCCAAATTTATAATTGATTAGAGTCTTTGGATACAAATTACGAGAATTTATAATCTTCCTTGAATCTTTCATTGAAAGGGAAAGGACTAAATCCTTTTAAGAAATAAAGTTTTGGATCGGAAGATGACTCAAACCGAGAGAACCTTTAACTATTAAAGAGATTAAAGGAACGAATCACACTTTTACCACTAAACTATACCCGCTACAATCCAATTATTGTATATAATTTGACCTTTTGTCCAACAAAGTAATCGGGGTTTTAATCAAAATGCAAACTATCAGAAAAAAAATATGAAAAAAAAAAAGGCCCGGCTGGGGACTGACCAGGCCAGGCTATTAAACTCAAAAAGATCTTTGACGTGTGTTTGGACGAGACAAAATCAAAAAAGGATTCTCTATTTATATTGTTGTGGTTTTATTTATTTCTCTTTCGAGCCTTTTATTTATCTAATCTTTATCTCAATTTTTTATGTAAATGGAATTCCTGAAAAAGTTATATAAAAACAGTTATATATTATATAATAGTAGTATATCTATATATATAATCAATCTATTTATATAATAAAAAAAGAAATTATATATAAAATCGAGAAAATGAAAATATAGAAACTGAAAACAAAAATATATATATATAATAAAAGAATAATCTGTACAAAAAAATAAAGTAAGAATAAAGTGGAGAAGTTTTTTTTTCAAGCATTCTTTTTTGTGGAATGTAACCTAATAAGTATCCCTTTTCGATTCGGAGAGATGGCTGAGTGGACGAAAGCGTTGGATTGCTAATCCATTGTACGAGTTAATCGTACCGAGGGTTCGAATCCCTCTCTTTCCCTTTCTCCTTTTGATGATGTGTAATAGATCCAATCCTAAAAAAATTCGAGCATTTTCACTACTTAAATAAAGCACGAAAAAAACTTTCTTTTTTTATTCTTCACGTCCCGGATTACGTCCTGGATCATTAGATAGGAATCCAAATATGAAGAGAGAAACAAAGAATATAACTACAGTGTAGACAAAAAGTTTGAGAGTAAGCATTACACAATCTCCAAGATCTTACTTTTTTTTTTTCAAAAAAAAAAGAGAATAGATTCTCTATTTTTATACCAAATATCTATCTAATTTTGATACCAATAAATCAAGTTATTTCTTAAAAAAAAAAGGGGGGGGGAGGAGTTCAGGCAGTCTGTAATAAGATAAGAGTTGAGTCTTTCATATTCACAAAAATGTTCCTACCAACATCTAGATATTTTTTTCAGTGAACTCTAATCTAATAGGTTTTTTAAGTCAGGGAAAAGGGGATCAAATTTAGTAAATAGAATGACCCAGATTTCGCATGCCTACCAAAAAAAGGAAATGTTTAAATTCAGAGTTCGTTCATAGGTCAAGATTTCTTTGATCTTTTTAATTGTTGGAATAATCAAAATCGTGAATTTTTCTAGGACAGTATTAAGGATTTCATCGAAAACTTACAGCTGCTTGCCAAACAAAGGCTAACAGAAGAAAAAGAAGAGGTATTACGGGCATAACATCTACGATTGGATTCAAAAAGGCGTAGGCCTCTGGCAATTTGGCGACTAAAAAAGGGGTTGAAAAAAGGGCAGAATTAAAAGAAATAAAGATCAAATGAAATATATTAAGCATAACAAAAAATTGGTGTTCTTGTGGATAATTTCTTTTTGATTGAGTTATTAATATAGTTTTTATATAAGGAAAAAAGAAAGATAGTCTAAAAAGACTTTGGTGAACTTACTCAATCAAAAATCCTGTAATTCTCTTATGAGAATTAAAGAAATAATATTTTCATACAATATCTTAATTGAATTCTATGTAATGATCAATAAATTAAGTTTGATTTGCCATCTACACGTGTCAAAACTCTAGCACCAATGTAATCTCTATTTAATTTGGGATGAAATCGAATTGACGAACAACCACTACCAATATTACTCTTTTAGTAGTCTTGAATAAAAAGAGACATGGGGCGTAGCCAAGCGGTAAGGCAACGGGTTTTGGTCCCGCTATTCGGAGGTTCGAATCCTTCCGTCCCAGAGTACAGTCATTACAGAATAAATCTTCTATTGCCTTTTAAAACCATCTTTCTGTTTCAAAATCCAATCATTTTTAAGAATCAGCTTCGCTTTGATCATTTCAACCGAATAAAAAAAATCTATTTCCTTTTTTTATTTGTGTGCGATGCGGGTAAGTAAGGTAGAACCATAGATTCTAAGAGTTTGAATTAACAATCTATATATATATAGATTGTTAATTCAAATTGAGAGTTTACATATATACAATCTTAATAGGGGACTCATTTGACTTCGGACTAACTATTTTTACTCATAAATTAACTATTCCTTTCATCGAGAAACAAAAAGGATAGATTACGATATACTGACTTAACTACGACTATTCATGATTCGATAATTGTATCAATTACACAAACTAGAGGAATGTTATGGTAAAACTTTGTTTAAAACGATGTGGGAGAAAGCAACGCGCGACTTGAATTGAAGGACATAATCCGCTGTGGATTTTTTGATCCGCCATAGGAATATAGGTGCTCTTGGCTCGACATTTTGTGTTCTATTTTAGTAGAGTCCTACTCGTTTTTTTAATATCAAAAAAAGAGTACAGGATGGAGCTCGAGGAAAATAGAAAGTTTTGATTCCCTTTCTTTAGGAGTAAGGATCTAGGGTTAGTGCGAATCAATAAGTTGTTCCAACTTCGTAAGTCTTTTTTTTTTAGATATTTAAAAAAATCCCGTTCAAGCAATTTGACAATCTAAAAGGAAATTTTCTTCAAATTGTCAAATTCTTTGAATCAAAAGTCTATCACGCGTGAATCAGGCGTTTGTATGATGCTTTGATAGAAAGAAATCATAAACAAAATAAGGGGCTTGTTGCTGCCCTTTTTTAATAAAAAAACAATTCAAGATCACCGAAAGTCATGTCTAAATCCAAACATTCAACGTACGGATAAAGAATCCTGAAACAAGGAAATCCAGTTTTCAATTGTTTGAACAACTAGATCAGAATGAAAAATCAAATTGGATTCTAAAAAATGAGACAAACAAAAAAAGGGTTACAGACTACTCAATAAAAAGAGTACTTAAGGATTCTCTCTTGAGATATTTTAGAGTTATTTAACTTGAGTTAGGAGAATACGAATGTTACGAATGCTTTTTCTTGAAAAAAAATAGTTAGGGTTTAATTACTGGCTAATTGATTTAATGTTTTTATTAATCTATTTAAAATTTTATACAGAGAGTTAACTTCGACTCAGTTCATTTTTTTCTTGAGGCGTACGAGGAGAAAACCTCTTATACGTTTCTAGAGGGGGTATTATTCATATACATCTATCCCAACGAGCCGTTTATCGAATCGTTGCAATTGATGTTCGATCTCGAAGAGAAGGCAGAGATCTTCGGAAAGTGGGTTTTTATGATCCGATAACTAATCAAACTTATTTCAATTTTCCTGCTATTCTCGATTTCCTTAAAAAAGGGGCTCAACCAACAGGAACAGTTCATGATATTTGAAAGAAGACAGGGGTTTTTACGGAATTGAGTCTTAATAAAACGAAATTGAATTAATGAAATAAAAAAGAGGCTGTGAAAGACTCGTATATAGCTTGATATCAAATTTGATCTACTCTTTTTTTCCTCCTCTTTCGCTTTCAACAGATCCTTTTTTTTTTTTATTATTATAATTTCTATTTAGTATTAGTATTCCTACTCATTACTATTCCTAGTAGGGTACGAATACTCAAAAATGCCATGCTAACAACTACTCTGTTTTATAATCATAAAATAATTTATCAAAATCAAGAATATCTCTATAAATTCTCATTTTGATATAAATAGAAAATAATACTGTATATAAAATAAAAAAAATAGAATACTATATTATAAAATATAATAATCTATACAAAAAAAAGTACAGAAAAATTTTAAGGCCATAAAAAAGGGGTCTAAAAAAGTATAAAAAGATTTTTGATTACCCTAACTGAGTTAGTTTTCATTCATTGTATGAACTAAGAAACCTGGGGGTTAAGCTTTTTGATTTCTTTTTTCTATTCTTTTCGCTATAGTCACAGTTCACAATCATATTGACAAGAGTGTAGCGAACAAATATAATTCTCTCATAGAGAAATGGATCTATTTATTCCTGACGCATACATGAACGGGTTTTGCTTTTTTTATTCTGGTTGTATCTACCTATTTGAAGTACTTTCTTTTTTTTTGGGGGGGTTGCTAACTCAACGGTAGAGTACTCGGCTTTTAAGTGCGACTAGCATCTTTTACACATTTGTATGACGAAAAGGATTCGTCCAGATCTGCGGTAGAGTTTGTAAGACCACGACTGATCCTGAATGGAATGAATGAAAAAATAGCATGTCGTATCAAGGGAGAATTAAGATAACATTTTTTTTTTGCTTTCCTCATCGGTACAACTTTGTGTTCGGTGTGGAACAAAAAAAGAAATTCCAATTTGGGTCGAGTAAATAAATATAAATGGATGGATAAAAAACCCAGTTTTCCTGATTACCGGAAAAAAAAGAAACGAGCTTCCATTCGTAATTTGAAAAATTACCCAATCTAATTAAATGTTAAAAATAGATTAGTGCCTAGTACGGGTATGGGAAGGAGTTTTTTTCTTGCTTGTTATTGTCAATTTTTTCATGAGTCCTAATTATTTTTTCCATATTCTGTTTGGGTTAGGTTGGCCATGGATGTGTAAAAGAAGCAGTATATTGATAAAAAAATATATATTTCCAAAATCAAAAGAGCGATTAGTTTACAAAAATAAAGGATTTCTAATCATCTTGTTTTGTTATTTTCGAATATAACGAACATACATAAACTTATTAAAGATAGAGAATCCGTTTAGCAGTCTACCTGTTTATGAGGTATCTATTGCTTTCGTAGTCTAATACCTTATTTTGACTGTGTCGCACTATGTGTCATTTCAGAACTCAAGAAAATCAAGACTTTACCTTCACAGTTCAAATCGAATTTCAATCCAAATGGAGGAATTTAAAGGATATTTCGAGTTCGATAGAGTTCGGCAACAAAATTTTCTATATCCACTTTTTTTTCGGGAGTCTATTTATGTACTTGCTTATGATCATGGTTTAAATAAATTAAATAGAAATCGCTCCATTTTCTTGGAAAATGCGGATTATGACAAAAAATATAGTTTACTAATTGTGAAACGCTTAATTTTGCGAATGTATGAACAGAATCATTTGATTATTCCCACTAAGGATTTGAACCACAATCCCTTTTTTGGGCAGAGCAATCTTTTCTATTATCAAAAAATTTCTGTCTTATTTGCAGTTATTGTGGAAATTCCATTTTCCCTAAGATTAGTATCCTCTTTCGAAGGAAAGCAACTCCAAAAATCTTATAATTTAAAATCAATTCATTCAATATTTCCCTTTTTAGAAGACAAATTATTACATTTTAATTATGTGTTAGAGGTACGAATACCTTACCCTATCCATCTGGAAATCTTAGTTCAAACCCTACGTTACCGGGTAAAAGATGCCTCTTCTTTGCATTTTTTTCGGTTCTGTCTATACGAGTATTGCAATTATAAGAATTTTGATATTCAAAAAAAATCAATTTTGAATCCAAGATTTTTTTTTTTCTTATATAATTCTCATGTATGTGAATACGAATCCCTCTTTTTTTTTCTACGCAAGCGGTCTTCTCATTTACGATCGACATCTTCTGAAGTGCTTTTTGAGCGAATTTTATTCTATGGAAAAATACAACATCTTGTAAAAGTTTTTGTTAATAATTTTCCGTCGACCCTAGGGTTTCTCAAGGATCCTTTGATACATTATGTTAGATATCACGGAAAATGCATTCTGGCAACAAAAGATAGGCCGCTTCTGATGAATAAATGGAAATATTACTTTGTTAATTTATGGCAATCCTATTTTTTCGTATGGTTGCAATCGCAAAAGGTCAATATAAATCAATTATCTAAAGATACTTTAGAGTTTCTGGGCTATCTGTCAAGTTTGCAATTAAATCCTTTAGTGGTACGTAGTCAAATGTTAAAAAACGTGTTT